AGAGATCAGAAATTTTTGAAGAAAAAACAAGATGTTTCTTTTGTCCCTTCCAGGCGAGCGGAAAATAAGGAAATGGTTGATATATTCAAGATAATTACGTATTTACAAAATACCGTCTCAATTCATCCTATTTCATTCTTGAACAAAAATCCATTTTTTGATTTATTTCATCTATTCCATGACCGGAACAAAAGGGGATACACGTTACACCACGATTTTGAATCAGAAGAGAGATTTCAAGAAATGGCAGATCTATTCACTCTATCAATAACCGAGCCGGATCTGGTGTATCATAGGAGATTTGCCTTTTCTATTGATTCCTACGGGTTGGATCAAAAAAAATTCTTGAATCAGGTATTCAACTCCAGAGATGAATCGAAAAAGAAATCTTTATTGGTTCTACCTCCTCTTTTTTATGAAGAGAATGAATCTTTTTATCGAAGGATCAGAAAAAAATCGGCCCGGATCTACTGCGGGAATGATTTGGAAGATCCAAAACGAAAAACAGCGGTATTTGCTAGCAACAACATAATGGAGGCAGTCAATCAATATAGATTGATCCGAAATCTGATTCAAATCTATGGGTACATAAGAAATGTATCTAATCGATTCTTTTTAATGAATAGATCCGATCACAACTTCGAATATGGAATTCAAAGGGATCAAATAGGAAATGATACTCTGAATCATATAACTATAATGAAATATACGATCAACCAACATTTATCGAATTTGAAAAAGAGTCAGAAGAAATGGTTTGATCCTCTTATTTCTCGAACCGGGAGATCCATGAATCGGGATCCTGATGTATATAGATACAAATGGTCCAATGGGAGCAAGAATTTCCAGGAACATTTCCTTTCTGAACAGAAGAACCATTTTCAAGTAGTGTTCGATCGGTTACGTATTAATCAATATTCGATTGATTGGTCCGAGGTTATAGACAAACAAGATTTGTCTAAGTCACTTCGTTTCTTTTTGTCCAAGTCACTTCGTTTCTTTTTGTCCAAGTCACTTCTCTTTTTGTCCAAGTCACTTCCCCTTTTCTTTGTGAGTATCGGGAATACCCCCATTCATAGGTCCGAGATCCACATCTATGAATTGAAAGGTCCGAATGATCAACTCCGCAATCAGTTGTTAGAATCAATAGGTGTTCAAATCGTTCATTTGAATAAATTGAAACCCTTCTTATTGGATGATCATGATACTTCCAAAAGACCGAAATCCTTGATCAATGGAGGAACAAGATTACCATTTTGCTTCAAAAAGATACCAAAGTGGGTGATTGACTCATTCCATACTAGAAATAATCGCAGGAAATCCTTTGATAACACGGATTCCTATTTATCAATGATATTCCATGATCGAGACAATTGGCTGAATCCCGTGAAACCATTTCATAGAAGTTCATTGATATCTTCTTTTTATAAAGCAAATCCACTTCGATTCTTGAATGATCCAAATCGCTTCTGGTTCTATTGTAACAAAAGATTCCCTTTTTATGTGGAAAAGACCCGTATCAATAATTATGATCCTACATATGGACAATTCCTCACTATCTTGTTCATTCGCAACAAAATATTTTCTTCGTGCGTCGGTAAAAAAAAACATATTTTTGGGGAGAGAGAGACTATTTTGTCAATCGAGTCACAGGTATCTGACATATTTATACCTAACGATTTTACACAAAGTGGTGACGAAAGGTATAACTTGTACAAATTTTTCCATTTTCCAATTCGATCCGAGCCATTCGTTCGTAGAGCTATTTACTCGATCGCAGACATTTATACAACACCTCTAACAGAGGAACAAATAGTTAATTTTGAAAGAACTTATTGTCAGCCTCTTTCAGATATGAATCTATCTGATTCAGAAGGGAAGAACTTGCATGAGTATCTCAGTTTCAATTCAAACATGGATTTGATTCACACTCCATGTTCTGAGAAGGATTTCCCATCTGGAAAGAGGAAAAAAAAACGGAGTCTTTCTCTAAAGAAATGCGTTGAGAAAGGGCAGATGTATAGAACCTTTCAACGAGATAGTGCTCTTTTCAATCTCTCAAAATGGAATCTCTTCCAAACATATATGCCATGGTTCCTTACTTCGACAGGGTGGAAATATCTAAATTTCACCACCCTTTTAGAGATTTTTTCAGAACCATTGCCGATACTAAGGATACTAAGTAGCAGGCACAAATTTGTATCCGTTTTGAGAGATATTATGCATGTATCAGATATATCATGGCCAATTCCTCAGAAGATTCTTCCACAATGGACTCTGACTCTGAAAAGTAAGATTTCGAGTCTGATAAGTGAGATTTCGAGTAAGTGTTTCCAGAATCTCCTTCTGTCCGAAGAAACGATTCATCGAAATAATGAGTCACCCGTTCCATTGATATGGACACATCTGAGATTAACAAATGCTCGGGAGTTCCTCTATTCAATCCTTTTCCTTCTTCTTGTTGCTGGATATCTCGTTCGCATACATCTTCTCTTTGTTTCCCGAGCCTCTAGTGAGTTACAGACAGAGTTAGAAAAGATCAAATCTTTGATGATTCCATCATACATGATTGAGTTGCGAAAACTTTTGGATAGGTATCCTACATCTGAATCTGAACTGAATTCTTTCTGGTTAAAGAATCTCTTTCTAGTTGCTCTGGAACAATTAGGAGATTTTCTGGAAGAAATACGGGTTTCTGCTTCTGGTGGCAACATGCTATTGGTTGGTGGTTCCGCTTATGGGGTCAAATCAATACGTTCTAAGAAGAAATATTTGAATATCAATCTCATCGATCTCAGAAGTATCATACAAAATCCCATCAATCGAATCGCTTTTTCGAGAAATACGAGACATCTAAGTCGTACAAGTAAAGAGATCTATTCATTGATAAGAAAAAGAAAAGGGGTGAACGGTGATTGGATTGATGAGAAAATAGAATCCTGGGTCGCGAACAGTGATTTGGTTGATGATGAAGAAAGAGAATTCTTGGTTCAGTTCTCCACCTTAACGACCGAAAAAGAAAAAAGGATTGATCAAATTCTATTGAGTCTGACTCATAGTGATCATTTATCAAAGAATGACTCTGGTTATCAAATGATTGAACAACCGGGATCAATTTACTTACGATACTTAGTTGACATTCATAAAAAGTATCTAATGAATTATGAGTTCAATAGATCCTGTTTAGCAGAAAGACGGATATTCCTTGCTCATTATCAGACAATCACTTATTCACAAACCCCGTGTGGGGCTAATAGTTTTCATTTCCCATCTCATGGAAAACCCTTCTCGCTCCGTTTAGCCCTATCCCCTTCTAGGGGTATTTTAGTGATAGGTTCTATAGGAACTGGACGATCCTATTTGGTCAAATACCTAGCGACAAACTCCCATGTTCCTTTCATTACGATATTTCCGAACAACTTTCCGTATTCGTATTACAAGCCTGAAGGTTTTTTTATTGATGATAGTGATAGTGACGATAGTGATTATCGTGACGATATCGATATTGATGATAGTGACGATATTGATGATGACCTTGATCTTGATACGGAGCTGCTAGATATGACGAATGTGCTAACTATGGATATGCCGCTGAGTATATACGGATTTTATATCGATATCACCTTTCGATTCGCATTAGCAAGAGCAATGTCTCCTTGCATAATATGGATTCCAAACATTCATGATCTGTATGTGAATTACAGATCCTTCGGTCTATTACAGAACTATCTCTCCAGAGATTGTGAAAGATATTCCACTAGAAATATTCTTGTTATTGGTTCGACTCATATTCCCCAAAAAGTGGATCCCGCTCTAATAGCTCCGAATAAATTAAATACATGCATTAAGATACGAAGGCTTCTTATTCAACAACAACGAAAGCACTTTTTCATTCTTTCATATACTAAAGGGTTTCACTTGGAAAAGAAAATGTTCCATACTAACGGATTCGGGTCCATAACCATGGGTTCCAATGCACGAGATCTTGCAGCACTTATCAATGAGGCCCTATCCATTAGTATTACACAGAAGAAATCAATTATAGAAACTAATACAATTAGATCAGCTCTTCATAGACAAACTTGGGATTTGCGATCCCAGGTAATATCGGTTCAGGATCATGGGATCCTTTTCTATCAGATAGGAAGGGCTGTTGCACAAAATGTACTTCTAAGTAATTGCCCCGTAGATCCTATATCTATCTATATGAAGAAGAAATCATGTAAAGAAGGGGATTCTTATTTGTACAAATGGTACTTCGAACTTGGAACGAGCATGAAGAAATTAACGATACTTCTTTATCTTTTGAATTGTTCTGCCGGATTGGTCGCTCAAGATCTTTGGTCTTCACCCGGACCTGATGAAAATAATTGGATCGCTTCTTATAGATTCGCTGAGAATGATTCTGATCTAGTTCATGGCCTATTAGAACTAGAAGGCGCTCTGTTGGGATCCTCACGGACAGAAAAAGATTGCAGTCAGTTTGATAATAATCGAGTGACATTACTTCTTCGGTCCGAACCAAGGAATCAGTTAGATATGATTCAAAACTATGAAAAATACGAATCGGAGTTTGAAGAAGAGGAAGAGGACATCGACCCGCAACAAATGGAGGAGGATTTATTCGATCACATAGTTTGGGCTCCTAGAATATGGCGCCCTTGGACCAATCTATTTGATTGTATTGAAAGGCCCACTGAATTGGGATTTCCCTATCGGGCCGGATCATTTCGGGGCAAGCGGAGCATTTATCATGAAGAGGATGAGCTTCAAGAGCATGAGGAGGAGTTCTTGCAGAGGGGAACCATGCAGTACCGGACACCAGATAGATTTTCCAAAGAACAAGGCTTTTTTCGAATAAGCCAATTCATTTGGGACCCTGCAGATCCATTCTTTTTCCTATTCAAAGATCAGTCCTTTGTCTCTGTGTTTTCACGTCGAGAATTCTTTGCATATGAAGAGATGTCAAAGGTGCTTATTACTTCCCAAACGGATTCTCC